AATATGGGACAAAAAATAAATCCACTTGGTTTCAGACTTGGTACAACTCAAAGTCATCATTCCTTTTGGTTCGCACAACCAAAAAATTATTCCGGGGACCTGCAGGAAGATGCAAAAATACGGAATTGTATCAAGAACTATGTACAAAAAAATAGGAAAATATCCTCAGGTTTCGAAGGAATTGCACGTATAACAATTAAAAAAAAAATCGATTTGATCCAAGTCATAATCTATATTGGATTCCCAAATTTATTAATAGAGGGGCAAACACGAGGAATCGAAGAATTACAGATGAATGTACAAAAGGAGTTTAATTCTGTAAACCGGAGACTCAACATTGCTATCACAAGAGTTGAAAAACCTTATGGACAACCTAATATTCTTGCAGAATATATAGCTTTACAATTAAAAAATAGAGTTTCGTTTCGAAAAGCAATGAAAAAAGCTATTGAATTAACTGAACAAACGGATACAAAAGGAATTCAAGTGCAAATAGCAGGCCGTATCGACGGAAAAGAAATTGCACGTGTTGAATGGATCAGAGAGGGTAGAGTTCCCCTACAAACAATTCGCGCTAAAATTGATCATTGTTCCTATACAATTCGAACTATTTATGGAGTATTAGGTATAAAAATTTGGATATTTGTAGACGAGGAATAATCAACCTTGTCTTCCCATTCTGTCCAGTGATAAAACAAAAAATGACAAACTCTTTCACTCTTTTTTCGTTAAAAAAAAATGAGCAATTCTAATTCTATAAGGTTAAATAAAAATTCGATTGATCATTTGGTATAATTGCTATGCTTAGTGTGTGACTCGTTAGTTTTTTATTTATAGTTTCAAGTTGGGATTCAAAAAAAAAAATAAACTGACCCCTGCTATAAACTTTGTAATTATATAAAATAAACTAATAACCAACTTATTGCTTCGTATTGTCGAGATCCCAAGAAACAGTCACTATATGAATGAGTGGATCTATCATATGGTTGTAGCAACTGAAATTCTTTCAACAAAAAATAGATCTGATTATGGGTTGTAAAGCAAAAAAAAAAATAAATAAAGGGATGTGGATAAATGGAAGGATGATAGAAAGAAAGAACAAAAATATCAATGATATATGATTCCAATATGTATGGTCTATGAATCACGTCATAAAAAGCAGTGTGATAAAGCATCAATACTGATAATCAATACTGATAAGATAATTATAAATATAAGAATTTTAAAATGAATTTAAATAGAATAAAATAATAAAGAGCCTTCAGGTTAATAAAAACTGAGAAAATTGACTTGGGAACGAATTTTGTTGGAAGCTCCATTGCAAAGTTCGGACCTAACCATTAATGGAGAAGCTATGGGAACGACAGAACCTGTGACTGCATAGGCTTCTATTGAAAACGAATCCTAATAATTCATTGGGTGGGATGGCGGAACGGACCAAGAAAAAATTGATTTATTCTGAGAGGTTATGAATTGAACCTTCGAATGAAACAGGAAAGAGTAAATATTCGCCCGCGAAACCTCTATTTATTGGATTACAATCCTTTGTCGTAATTCGATAGAGGTAAAAAAAAAAAAAAATAAGGAAAGGATTCGTTATGTTATAAAAATAAAAAAGAGAAACATTACATTATCTATAAAGATACATAAATGTACACACACGTCTAGCTGTATTGTATATCTTGTATCTACATCTTCCTTCTTATGTAAGAAATTAAATATCAATAAAAGCCATTACTTGGTGTATTATCTATTAATGTGTACCTATTAATGTGTATCTATTAATGTGTATCTATAATATTATTGAATTAGAATCCTTTCATTCGCGAGGAGCTGGATGAGAAGAAACTCTCATGTCCGGTTCTGCAGTAGAGATGGAATTAAGAAACAACCATCGACTATAACCCCAAAAGAACCAGATTTCGTAAACAGCATAGAGGAAGAATGAAAGGAATATCTTGTCGAGGCAATCATATTTGTTTCGGCAGATACGCTCTTCAGGCACTTGAACCTGCTTGGATTACAGCTAGACAAATAGAAGCAGGGCGAAGAGCAATGACACGATATGTGCGTCGTGGTGGAAAAATATGGGTACGTATATTTCCCGACAAACCTGTTACAGTAAGACCCGCGGAAACACGTATGGGTTCGGGGAAGGGATCCCCTGAATATTGGGTATCCGTTGTTAAACGGGGTCGAATACTTTATGAAATGGGTGGAGTATCAGAAACTGTAGCTAGAGCAGCTATCGCAATAGCTGCGCGCAAAATGCCTATACGAACTCAATTTATTATTTCAGGATAGAGATGTAGAACTAAACAAAAAGGGGTATTGGGGATGAAAAAACAACCGCAGGTTTATTTATTTCTGGACGGACAATATTTCTTTTTTTTTCTTTCATACTTTTGCATTGAAATAACAGATTGAAATAAAAATGATATGATTCAACCTCAGACCCTTTTGAATGTAGCGGATAACAGCGGAGCTCGAAAATTGATGTGTATTCGAATCATAGGAGCTGGTAATCACCGATATGCTCATATTGGTGATGTTATTGTTGCTGTAATCAAAGAAGCTGTTCCCAATATGCCTCTAGAAAGATCAGAAGTAATTAGAGCTGTAATTGTACGTACATGTAAAGAACTCAAACGTGAAAACGGTATGATAATACGATATGACGACAATGCTGCAGTTGTCATTGATCAAGAAGGAAATCCAAAAGGAACTCGAGTTTTTGGTGCGATCGCTCGAGAATTGAGACAGTTAAATTTTACTAAAATAGTTTCATTAGCTCCCGAAGTATTATAAATAGTAGTAGATGAGACTATGATATAGTAGGGTATCTGAAATAGATCAAATTAGTAGATTGTGTCTCACGTATATACTTTATAATAATAAAAAAAAAAAGAAAAAAAAAAGGAAACATGTTGATTATATCAAAATTTGGAGGAACCTATAATTCTAGTTCGTCATGGGTAGGGACACTATTGCCGATCTAATAACTTCTATAAGAAATGCTGACACGGATAAAAAAGGAAGGGTTCGAATAGCATCTACAAATATCACCGAAAACATTGTTAAAATACTTCTACGAGAAGGTTTTATTGAAAACGTTCGGAAACATCAGGAGAGTAACAAATATTTCTTGGTTTCAACTCTGCGACATAGAAAAACCAGAAAAGGAATATATAAAACTAGAACCATTTTAAAGCGTATCAGCCGGCCCGGCTTACGAATTTATTCCAACTATCAACGAATTCCTAAGATTTTAGGTGGAATGGGAATTGTAATTCTTTCTACCTCTCGAGGTATAATAACAGATCGAGAAGCTCGACTAGAAAGAATTGGAGGAGAAATTTTGTGTTATATATGGTAATCTTCCACCTCTGGTATCCGAATTTGATCTCTAACTTCCTATTTGTAAAATAGAGAGGAAAAGTGAGTTATATAACTCTTCCTCCATTAGTTGATACTTCAAGGAGGTTACCTGGAATGAAAGAACAAAAATTGATTCATGAGGGTTTAATTACTGAATCACTTCCCAACGGTATGTTCCGGGTCCGTTTAGATAATGAAGATCTAATTCTAGGATATGTTTCAGGGAGGATCCGCCGCAGTTTTATACGGATACTACCGGGAGATAGAGTAAAAATTGAAGTAAGTCGTTATGATTCAACCAGGGGACGTATAATTTATCGACTTCGCAACAAAGATTCGAACGATTAGGTTATTTTTTTAACCATGGGTATACAATTTGAAGTTCAAAAAAAATTCAAGAGACTTATTCTCTTCCAAGAAGTGGACTCAGAATTAAGGTAAGGAATAAAAAATATGAAAATAAGGGCTTCCGTTCGTAAAATTTGTGAAAAATGTCGACTGATTCGCAGGCGTGGACGAATTATAGTGATTTGTTCCAATCCGAAACATAAACAGAGACAAGGGTAATTCTTCTAAAAAAGAACTTTACTTTCCAAAATTCAAAAATAAAATATGTAAAAATAAGGTAAAGGATCCGTTTTAACATGAAATGGGTATCCCCGTATCTTTTCTTTTTGTATATTTCTGACTCATAAATATGAGATGATAAAATATGACAAAAGCTATACCAAGAATTGGTTCACGTAGGAATGGGCGTATTGGTTCACGTAAGAATGGACGTAGAATACCAAAAGGCGTTATTCATGTTCAAGCGAGTTTCAACAATACCATTATAACTGTTACAGATGTACGAGGTCGGGTAGTTTCTTGGGCCTCCGCCGGTACTTCTGGATTCAAAGGCACAAGAAGAGGAACACCTTATGCTGCTCAAGCCACAGCGGTAAATGCTATTCGTACAGTGGTTGATCAGGGTATGCAACGAGCAGAAGTTATGATAAAGGGTCCTGGTCTCGGAAGAGATGCAGCATTACGAGCCATTCGTAGAAGTGGTATATTATTAAGCTTCGTACGTGATGTAACACCTATGCCACATAATGGATGTCGACCTCCTAAAAAAAGACGTGTGTAGAAATAAGAATTAAACCGATTTCAAGAGAAATAAATGATCAAATAATAATACTAGTATAGTATGGTTCGAGAGGAAGTAGCAGGATCCACTCGAACACTACAGTGGAAGTGTGTTGAATCAAGAGTAGACAGTAAGCGTCTTTATTATGGTCGTTTCATTCTGTCACCACTTATGAAAGGTCAAGCTGATACCATCGGTATTGCCATGCGAAGGGCCTTACTTGGAGAAATAGAAGGAACATGTATCACACGTGCAAAATCTAAGAAGGTGCCACATGAATATTCTACGATAGTAGGTATTGAGGAATCAGTACATGAAATCTTACAAAATTTGAAAGAAATTGTATTGAGAAGTAATCTCTATGGAGTTAGAGACGCGTCGATTTGCGTAAGGGGTCCTAGATACGTAACCGCTCAAGATATTATCTCACCACCTTCCGTAGAAATAGTTGACACGACACAACATATAGCTAACCTGACGGAACCAATTGATT